AGCGTTCATGTTTGACGCATTATAGTGTTGAGGGTAGATTTAATAAAAGTCCCCTTTAAAAGATTTTGTGGGGTAGCTCGGTGGAGGGTCGAGACTCTATCATGGGTCGTGTTTACATTATGTAATACAAAGGCACTACTGTAATACAAAGGCACTACTGTAATACAAAGGCACTACTGTAATACAAAGGCACTACTGTAATACAAAGGCACTACTGTAATACAAAGGCACTACTGTAATACAAAGGCACTACTGTAATACAAAGGCACTACTGTAATACAAAGGCACTACTGTAATACAAAGGCACTACTGTAATACAAAGGCACTACTGTAATTGGGGGTTGGATCATTGGTTCGTTAGATCTAATTTGTTTCCGGGGGGTTTGCAAATATAATAAGATCTTAGGAGAACTGGGGGTAAGGGGGTTTGCGAAAAGAAGCGAAAGAAGACCGGGGCACAGTCATAGGGGATTTAGGGCTAGAAATGTCATATTATGCTCTTGATATAAGAGTATGTAATTTTTAAGTAATGTCTTTTAAACATTATACATTTTTACGCATGTCAAGAAATAATACAACTTCCAGAGAAATACTAGCGGCACTCTGTGATGCCAAGTGCTTAGAAGAAAAAAAAACCACCCCTTACCCTTTAGAAAGAACGCTCGGCTTGTCCAGTGATTATCAATTGATGAGTGCCACCATTTAGAGATGGACAAAAGAGCAGTTTATGAGCTATAAGTTTGTCATGGCCGTGAAGCTAGGCTGAATGCCAGGAAACGTGTCACGAGGGGGGAGTTTTAATAGGGTGCCCGTGACCTTACAAGAAAACGTGTATCATTAAAACTAGTCTTGCGGGTGATTTAATGTATTATTTAGAGGATAGAAGGTGCCAGATAGAAGATATGATTAAGTTCAAGACATGTTAATTAAAATAAAACTGGTTCGGTTGGTGGGAACGATGAAATTACTTGTGTGGTTACAAGGGGAATATGAGGAAATTACATATATGTCCTATTTTTTTTTATACTGGTTTTCCTCAAGTGTGTAGAAAATATAAGGGGGCAGAGTTTGGAAAATCGCAAAAAAAACAATTTTTTTAGATTTTTTTTTCGTTGGTGGTTGCAAGGGGCTCGAAGGGGTGGGTAGGCATTTCTCAGTAGTTTGAACGGGGCAGAGTTTGGAAAAAATAGTTATCATTGTAATTGATTAATTGTTGTTAAAGTGGTGGGGGTTGTCTGGGTTCTCGTAGTTGAATCAACGGTGGTTTTTCAAGTCATTGGTCCTGGTTAAAGCCCGGGCGGGAATTAAGAAGTGGGTGTGAGGTTCTGTCAGAGAGTAGTTAAATTAGAATCTTGGCTTTGGGAGCCAGGGGTGGGAGTTGAAGTCTCTCCTCTTTGATGTCAGGGAATGCTCAGGAGGGGAGTTGAACCCCTAACCCCCAGCTTACAAGGCTGGTGCTCTGGGTCCATTGAGCTACAAGTGCGTTCTTAGTTTTAGGGCTTTATTTTCTGCTAGGCCTGCAAGGGGGAAGAGGACTAGGAATAATAAGAAATATAATACTGAGGCTACTTGGCCGATGAGGGTGAAGGGGTGTTCAACGGGCATGCCTCCGATTCATGTTAGAATAAGTATGTCTGCGATGAGGGTCCAGAAGAGTAGCTGGCTTAGAGGGCGGAATGTTAAGCCTCGTTGTTTAGAGGTGTGAAGAAGGGGAATGACTATAAGTACTATAATGGATAGAAGTAATGCTAATACGCCCCCTAGTTTATTAGGAATTGATCGGAGGATGGCGTAAGCAAATAGGAAATATCACTCGGGCTTGATATGGGGTGGAGTAACGAGGGGGTTGGCGGGGATAAAATTGTCAGGGTCTCCTAAAATATTTGGTCAAAAGAGGGTAATGGCGGCTAGGGGTACAAGAAGCATGATGCCGCCTATAAGGTCTTTGTATGTAAAGTATGGGTGGAATGGGATTTTGTCTGTGTCTGAGTTCAGTCCTGTGGGATTAGTTGAGCCGGTTTCGTGTAAGAATAATAAGTGGATTATTACGGCTGCTGTAACAACAAATGGGAACAAGAAGTGGAATGTAAAAAATCGGGTGAGTGTGGCGTTGTCAACTGAAAAGCCCCCTCAAATTCATTGAACCAGGTCATTGCCGATATATGGGACGGCAGATATTAGGTTTGTAATGACAGTGGCGCCTCAGAATGACATTTGACCTCAGGGGAGAACGTAGCCCACGAAGGCTGTTATTATTACTAGGAGGTAAAGAATTACACCGACATTTCATGTTTCTACATATAGGTAAGAGCCGTAATAAAGTCCACGCGCAATGTGAAGGTATAAGCAAATAAAGAAGAAGGAAGCGCCATTGGCGTGGATACTGCGAACTAATCAACCATAGTTTACATCTCGACAGATGTGTACCACTGATGCAAAAGCTGTTTGGATATCTGAGGTGTAGTGCATGGCTAGAAATAAGCCTGTAAGGATCTGTATAATAAGACAGAGACCTAAGAGGGATCCGAAATTTCATAAAGTCGAAATATTGGCAGGGGTAGGGAGGTCTACTAATGCGTCATTGGCAATTTTTAGGAGGGGGTGGGTTTTTCGAAGGCTGGCCATTAGGGTTCTTGAAGATAAATAGTACGACAATCTGAGTCTATCCCGGTTAGAGTCCGGGCAGGAGCTATGTCCTATATTGTAGTAATAATACTGGTGGGTTTTATTTTAGGGGCGGCTGCGTTGGCTTCAAATCCCTCGCCTGTTTATGCTGTCTTGGGGCTTGTCCTGATGGCAGGTGTAGCTTGTATAATTTTAGTTAATAATGGTGGCCCTTTTTTATCTCTCTTATTTTTTTTAGTCTATTTGGGGGGCATGCTTGTAGTATTTGCCCATTGTGTGGCTTTAGCCGCAGAGCGGTACCCAAAGGCATGAGGAGACACCATTTTTTTAGGGGCTTTAACCGGTGTTGTTGTAGTGTATGTTGTGGCAGCATTAATGGGGTGAGTCGATTGGTTTGGTGTGGGCTTGGTGTCTAATTATGATTTTGATGATTATTCTCTTCTTTGTCCTGAGGGGGAGGGACTTGGTCTCCTATACGATAAAGGGGGTTGACTTCTTCTGTTTTGTGTTTTTATTCTTTTAGTGGTATTAGCTGTGGTGTTAGAGCTTACTCGCGGGCGGTGTCAGGGGGCCCTACGTGCAATTAGAGTTGAGTTCTAACGATAGATAAAATTAGAGTTAATAAGAGGGTTGTTAAATAGGTTATTAGGTAGGGTTTAATTAAGCCTTGCTGAAGGTTGCTGGCGGAGGAAGCTAGGGGTATTACGGTGTTGGAGAGTATCTTGGGGCCGATTTTTTCTAATCATGCTTGGTCAATCATTTGGGTGGCAATTTTTTGTCCAAATTGAAGACCAGCCTTGGAGCTCAGACGGTGGGTAAGAGAGGGGAAAAATCCGAGCAGGTTAGAAAAGTGGTGGGGGGCTTTTATAGGAGTAGTTTTTAATTGTTTGGTTGTTAGTGAGGCTAGGTCAAATGCAGTCAGAAGGCCGAGGATTGTCACAGCGAGAGCAGCGAGTTTTAGGCCTAGAGGCATTGTTAGAATTGGCGTTTTGATTGAATTAGTAGTAAGGATTAATAAAAGGCCCCCAAAGATGCTTCCTCAGGCTAGGCGTTTAAGGGGGTTAATTACTGAGGGATTATTTTCATTAATGGGGGAGAAGGATGAGAATCGAGGGGAGCCTATAGAGACAAAGAAAATTACACGAAGGCTGTAAACTGCGGTAAAGGAGGTGGCGATAAGTGTCAGGGTCAGGGCTCAGGCGTTAAGGGTTGATGTGTTGAGGGCTTCAATGATGGCGTCTTTAGAAAAGAAGCCTGCTAGGAAGGGGGTGCCTGTAAGGGCCAGGCTTCCGACGGTAAGACATGATGAGGTGAAGGGAAGAAGATGGTGAAGTCCTCCCATTTTTCGGATGTCCTGTTCATTGTTCAAGGCGTGAATTACGGAGCCAGAGCATAGAAAGAGCATGGCTTTAAAAAAAGCATGTGTGCAGATGTGAAGAAATGTAAGTTGGGGTTGGTTAAGGCCAATTGTTACTATTATCAGACCTAACTGGCTTGAAGTAGAGAATGCAACAATTTTTTTGATATCGTTTTGAGTTAGGGCACAGATGGCTGTAAATACTGTGGTTAGGGCTCCCAGGCATAGACAGACGGAGAGGATGATTGGCTCATTTTCTATAAGGGGGCTAAATCGAACGAGTAGGAAAATTCCGGCTACAACCATAGTGCTAGAGTGAAGTAGGGCTGAGACTGGTGTAGGACCTTCTATCGCAGCAGGGAGTCAGGGGTGAAGCCCAAATTGGGCAGACTTGCCTGTAGCTGCTAAAACTAACCCAGCCAGGGGAAGTGTCAGATTTATAGTTTTTCCTGTAAGTAAAATGTGTTGTATATCCCAGCTGCCAATATTGGCAGCAAGTCAGGCTAAGCCAAGAATTATTCCGATGTCTCCAATTCGGTTGTAGAGGATAGCTTGGAGGGCTGCTGTGTTTGCGTCAGCCCGTCCGTGTCATCAGCCAATTAAAAGGAAAGATATAATTCCGACACCTTCTCAGCCAATGAAAAACTGAAAAAGATTGTTAGCCGAGATTAAAATTAATATGGCGATAAGAAAAGCTAAGAGGTACTTAAAGAATCGGTCGATTAGGGGGTCTGAATGCATGTACCATAAGGCAAATTCTAGAATAGATCAAGTCACGTAAAGAGCAATGGGGATAAAGATAGCTGAGTAGTGATCAAATTTGAAGCTGATTGAAATGTCTAGGGTGGAGAGTATAACTCAGCTTCATGTTGAAGTTACGGTTTCTGTCCCCAGGTTAATGAAGGTGAAGAGGGGGATTAGACTGACCAAGAAAGCGGTTTTAATGGCTGTTTTTGTGCGAGAGGCAAATTGGTGGTCTCGGGGGAGTGGTTGTATAATTGTATAGAGGAGGGGGTGGACTAAGATGGCAAATATAATTAAAAGGCTTGAAGTATAAAGTAGATTTGCGGGGTGCATAATTACTACTTGGAGTTGCACCAAGAGTTTTTGGTTCCTAAGACCAACGGATGAACTATTATCCTTTAGTAACTCAAGAGAGCCTCAGGGTCTAACTAAGGGGGCGTTAAGTTAGCAGTTTACGTTGCCATCGGGCCTCTCTTGGTGGATTAGGGGATTTTAACCCTTATTTTCAGAGTCACGGTCTGATGTCTTTTTTAAACTAAATCTACAGGCGAATCAGCCTCAGATAATGGCAGGCTTGAAGGTGACCAAGATAAGGGGGGCTAGGTGTAGGACTATTAATAAATGCTCTCGTGTGTGGGTGGGAGGGAGATTAAATATGTGTTGCGGTAAGGGCCCCCGTTGACTTATTAAAAAAACATAAAGAGAATATGTGGCTGTAATTAGGGTTCCCGCTCCTGTTAGGACAAGAGTTCATGCTGACCAGTTGAATAGGGAGGTTAAGATTACTAATTCGCCCATAAGATTTGGTAGGGGAGGTAGTGCTAAATTAGCTAGACTACTAATAAATCATCATGTGGTTATTAAGGGGAGGGCAATTTGTAGACCCCGGGTTAAAAGTAGCGTTCGGCTGTGTGTGCGCTCGTAGTTGGTATTAGCAAGGCAGAATAGGGCGGAGGAGGTTAGGCCGTGGGCGATTATTAGGGCTAAAGCTCCAGTAAATCCTCATGGTGTTTGAATTAAGATTCCTCCTGCTACTAGGCCCATGTGGCTGACGGAGGAGTAGGCAATGAGCGACTTCAGATCTGTCTGACGTAAACAGGCGGAGCCTGTTATTACTACCCCTCAGAGGGCTAAGAGAATAAATGGGTAAGCCGCTTCTTTGGACAGAGGGCCCAGTATAACTATTAGACGCATTATCCCGTATCCTCCAAGCTTAAGTAATACGGCTGCTAGTACTATTGAGCCTGCAATGGGGGCTTCCACGTGGGCTTTGGGAAGTCAGAGGTGTACCCCATAGAGAGGTATTTTGACCAGGAATGCAATGACACATGCGGTTCATCAAATCTTACCCCCTAGGGATAAGATAAGAAGGGGCTCTGAATATTGGAGAATTAGAAGTGAGAGGGTTTCCATATTATTTTGGAGGGCTATGAGAGCAATTAAAAGAGGAAGAGATCCCGCCAGAGTATAAAATAAAAAGTAAATTCCTGCGCTAAGTCGTTCTATTTGGTTACCTCATCGTGTAATGACTAGAAGTGTGGGGATGAGTGTGGCCTCAAATATAATATAGAACATAATAAATTCAGTGGCGCCAAATGCTATGATAAGGAAAGCTTGGAGGGTAACGAGAAGTGTAATAAAACTTCGTTGGCGAACCTTGGGCTCTGACGAGAGGTGTTTTTGGCTTGCTAAGACTATTAGTGGTAAAAGTCAGCAGGAGAGAATGAGGAGGGGGACGGAGAGGGGGTCTGTAGCAATATAGAAATTAAGGGTACTTCAGCCAGTCTCTATGGAATTGTTTAATCAAATTAGGCTAGTTAAGGCAATTAGGAGGCTGTTGATTAGAATAGAAGACCAGAGTCATTTAGTTTGAACTAGCCAGACTAACGGGATGAGAAAGAGGGTGGGGAGGAGGATTTTTAGCATTTTAAAAGATTAAGTTTCTTTAAGTGATCTGTGCCGTGTGTTCGGGCTGTAGCTACTAAAAGGGCTAAGCCTGCGCTAGCTTCACAAGCAGAGAAAGCCAGAACACAAAGGGGGGCAGCGGAGAAGTTGGCAGCGTCTGATTGAAGGGCCCAAAGTGAGAATCCGGTAAATAAGGAGAGTATTATACCTTCTAGGCAGATGAGGGCGGAAAGTAGATGGGTTCGATGAAATGTCAGGCCTATCAAGGCTAAGAAAAAGGCCGAGGAAATTGTGAAGGTGGTTGGGGTCACCAGGTGATTGTGGGTTTTCACCACAAGCTCTTGAGCCGAAATCAAGTATTTTTTTTATACTAATCACCTACTCAGCTCACTCGAGCCCTCCTTGAAGTCACTCATAAATTAGACCAAGGGCGAGAAGTAGGAGCACACAGGAGGTTCACACGAATGTTAGTGTAGGGCTATCTAGTTGATCAGCTCAGGGGATGGGGAGCAAGAGCGCAATTTCTAGGTCAAAGAGGAGAAATAGGATAGCTACTAGAAAAAATCGTAGGGAGAATGGGAGGCGTGCAGACCCAAGAGGGTCAAAACCACATTCGTAGGGGGAGAGCTTTTCATAATCAGGGTTTAATTGAGGCAGTCAAAAAGAGACTAGTATTAGGAGGAGGGAGAGTGCTGAAGCGATGAGGACTACTGCGGAAATTACATTCATTATCTTTTCTTGGGTTTTCACCAAGGTCATGAGGTTGGAAGCCACATATACTTATTGTACTAAAAAGATTATGAACCTCATCAATAGATTGAGATATATAGGAAAAGTCAGACAACATCTACAAAGTGTCAGTATCATGCTGCAGCTTCAAAGCCAAAGTGATGTTGGGATGTAAATTGGTAATAAACTTGGCGTAGAAGGCAGACAATAAGGAATGTTGATCCAATAATAACATGAAGGCCGTGGAAGCCGGTAGCTACGAAAAAGGTTGCCCCATAGACACTGTCGGCGATGGTAAATGGTGCCTCGTAGTATTCTATGGCTTGAAGGAGGGTAAAGTATAGACCTAGTAAGACTGTGAGGGTGAGGGAGTGAATTGCTTGTTTTCGTTCACCTATTATGATACTGTGGTGGGCTCAAGTTACTGTCACCCCGGATGCTAGGAGGACTGCTGTATTTAAGAGGGGGACTTCAAATGGGTCTAGGGCAGTGATGCCTGTGGGAGGTCAGCATCCCCCAAGTTCGGGGGATGGCGCTAGGCTTGAGTGGTAGAAGGCTCAGAAGAAGCCTAGGAAGAAAAAAACTTCTGATGTAATAAACAGGATTATACCGTATCGGAGGCCTTTTTGGACAGGAGGTGTGTGATGTCCTTGGAAGGTTCCCTCCCGAATGATGTCTCGTCACCATTGGTACATGGTTAATAATAGGAGGGGAAGGCCTAAGGTTATTAGGGTTGATGAATGAAAATGAAATCATTCGGCAAGGCCGGATGTCATTAGGAGTGCAGCTACTGCCCCTGTTAGGGGTCAAGGGCTGGGGTCAACTATATGGTAGGCGTGAGCTTGGTGGGTCATTAGCAGTTTTCTTGAAGGTAGAGACTCAATAGAAGCACGAATACGTATGCTTGGATTATAGCTACAGCTAGTTCAAGGAGGGTTAGCAGAAAAAGGAGGATGGCTGTCAAGATAGCAACAGAGGTTATAGTAGGTAAGAGCGTGAAGACTGCTGAGGAGACGAGGTGAATTAATAGATGTCCGGCTGTCAAATTTGCTGTCAGTCGAACGCCTAGGGCAATGGGACGAATTACTAAGCTGATGTTTTCGATGATGATTAGGACAGGGATAAGGAGAGTGGGTGTCCCTTCTGGAAGGAAGTGCCCAAATGTGTGGGTGGGTTGATTTCGTAGTCCAATAAGAACTGTTGATAATCAAAGGGGGATTGCGAGTCCTAAATTAAGGGACAGTTGGGTTGTAGGTGTGAAGGTGTAGGGTAAGAGTCCCAGTAGATTAATAGAGAAGAGGAAAATTATTAAGGATGCGAATAAGGGGGCTCACTTATGGCTATTAGTGCTTAAAGGGAGAAAGAGCTGGCTAGTAAATTGAGATACAAATCACCCGTGAAGTGTGATTATTCGGTTATTTAGTCATCGCCCCGAAGGGGTGGGGAAGAAGAATCAAGGGAGGGTTAAGGCGGCAATAATCATAGGGACCCCTAAGAGTGAGGGACTTGAGAATTGGTTAAATAGGCTTAATGTCATGGTCAGGCTCAGGGTTTAGTTTTAGGGGTAAATGCATCTTGTATTACGGGATCATTAGGAGTAATAAATGACAGAGTTATGGGAACCACAACTAATAGGAAAATTACTCAGGCGTATATAAAAATTATAAATCAAGGGCTGGGGTTTAATTGAGGCATGTCACTAAGGGTGGTTTTGAGCCACCAGTCTCCAGCTTAAAAGGCTGGTGCTTATATTTAGCTTCTCAATGATGCTTCTATCAGCAGGGATCAGTCAATAAATTCTTTAAGGGGAACAACTTCAAGGACAATGGGCATAAAACTGTGATTAGCCCCGCAAATTTCTGAACATTGCCCGTAGAATACTCCAGGGCGAGTGTTAATAAAGGTTATTTGGTTTAGTCGACCGGGCACCGCGTCTATTTTTACACCCAGGGCTGGGACGGCTCAGGAATGGAGAACATCTTCTGCTGAGGTTAGGACGCGGATGGGGGAATTGACAGGAAGGACAACACGGTAATCTGTTTCTAGCAGGCGAAATTCCCCGGGGAGAAGGTCTTGTGTGGGGATTATGTATGCATCAAACCCGAGGTCATTGTAATCTGTGTATTCGTAGCTTCAGTATCATTGATGCCCCACTGCTTTAACAGTGAGATGGGGGTTGTTGACTTCATCTATTAAGTAGAGGATGCGGAGGGAGGGAAGTGCAATTAAAATAAGAATTACGGCAGGAAGAACGGTTCAAATGATTTCAATTTCTTGGGAGTCTGAAATAAGTTTATCAGTTAATTTAGTGGAAACTATAGCTACAATGATGTAAAGAACGAGGGTGCTAATTAAAAATACGACCATAAGGGTGTGATCATGAAAGTGCAGTAATTCTTCCATTAGGGGGGAGGCTGCGTCTTGGAAACCTAATTGTGATGGGTGGGCCATTATGTGAAAGCCACGTGGGGCTTTAACCCACAAATCGGCCTCGACAAGGCAGTGTGATTATTTCACCAGAGGCTCATTAAGAAAATGACAGAGCGGTAATGTGATTGGCTTGAAACCAATAGATGGGGGCTCGACACCCTCTTTTCTCGAGTTAATAGTGCGTTTGAACAAAGGCAGGCTCCTCAAATGTGTGATAAGGGGGAGGACATCCGTGAAGTCATTCAACGTTTGTGGTAGTTAGTTCTACTGCTTTTACTTCTCGTTTGGCAGCGAAGGCTTCCCAGAGAATAAAGAGGAATATAATTACCGCTGTTAGGGAGATGAGGGAACCGATAGAAGAGACAGAATTTCAGAGTGTGTAGGCATCGGGGTAGTCTGAGTATCGTCGTGGCATTCCTGCTAAGCCGAGGAAGTGTTGGGGAAAGAATGTTAAATTTACACCTAAGAACATTACGCCAAAGTGTACTTTAGTTCAAGTGTCATGAAGGGTGTAGCCTGAGAATAGGGGAAATCAATGTACGAAGGCTGCTATAATGGCAAATACGGCACCCATAGATAAAACATAGTGGAAATGGGCGACTACATAGTAAGTGTCATGAAGGACGATGTCTAGGGATGAATTGGCTAGTACTACCCCTGTTAGGCCTCCAACTGTGAAGAGGAAAATAAATCCGAGGGCTCATAGAAGGGGGGTGTCTCATTTAATTGAGCCTCCATGAAGGGTTGCTAATCAGCTAAATACTTTAACGCCTGTTGGGATGGCGATGATTATAGTTGCAGATGTGAAGTAGGCTCGTGTGTCAACATCCATTCCTACAGTAAATATGTGGTGTGCTCACACAATAAAGCCTAGAAGTCCGATGGCCATCATGGCTCAGACTATTCCTATGTGTCCGAATGGTTCTTTTTTGCCTGAGTAGTAAGCTACAATGTGGGAGATTATTCCGAAGCCGGGAAGAATTAAAATATAGACTTCGGGGTGTCCAAAGAATCAGAAGAGGTGTTGGTATAGAATGGGATCACCTCCACCGGCCGGGTCGAAGAAGGAGGTATTAAGATTTCGGTCTGTTAGGAGTATCGTAATCCCAGCTGCTAGCACAGGGAGAGAGAGTAAAAGGAGAACTGCTGTAATTAATACGGACCAGACAAATAAAGGTGTTTGGTACTGGGTGATGGCTGGGGGTTTTATATTAATAATGGTAGTAATAAAATTGATTGCCCCGAGAATTGAGGAAATACCAGCCAGATGAAGAGAGAAAATTGTTAAATCCACGGATGCCCCTGCGTGGGCGAGGTTGCCGGCTAGAGGGGGGTAAACAGTTCATCCGGTCCCAGCCCCGGCTTCTACACCAGAAGATGCTAGAAGGAGCAGGAGTGAGGGAGGGAGAAGTCAGAAGCTTATATTATTTATTCGTGGAAAGGCCATATCAGGGGCGCCAATTATTAAGGGGACAAGTCAATTTCCGAAGCCCCCGATTATTAAAGGCATGACCATAAAGAAAATTATTACGAATGCGTGCGCCGTAACAATAACATTGTAAATTTGATCGTCGCCCAGGAGTGCGCCAGGCTGGCTGAGTTCGGCTCGGATAAGAAGACTTAAAGCAGTCCCCACTATTCCGGCTCAGGCACCAAATACGAGGTATAGAGTGCCGATGTCTTTATGATTAGTCGAGAAAAATCAACGGGTAATTACCACAGGTAAGGTGGCCGAGTAGGCGGTGGATTGTAGGCCCACATACAGAGGTTTAAGCCCTCTTCTTATCACAGTCTTGGGGTGTTACACGTCAGATTGCAAATCTGAAGAAGCAGGCAGTGCCTGCCGGGACTTTCCCCCGCTTTTGCCCTCCCAGCGGGGGAAAGTAGATAGATGCTCTCTGGTTTGGGCGCTTAGCTGTTAACTAAGAATTTAAAGGATCGAGGCCTTTCTATCTAGTAAGGCCTTAGCTTAATTAAAGTGTCTGTTTTGCATACATAAGATGTGGGTTAGTATCCCGCAGGCCTTAGCAAGGGTTGAGGGATTTTAACCCCCGTTGTGAGCTTTGAAGGCTCCTAGTCTTAATTAACTTAAACCCCTGGGTTGTAATTAATTAGAGGGGTAGTTAACAGAAGAAAAAGGCATGTAATATGGGAAGTATGGGTAGTAGTATAAGTGCTAGTACTCCTGGGATGGCTATGGGGAAGATCTTGGATTTCCCACGGAAGAATTTAGTGGGTGCGTGACCAAAAAAGTTGGGTGAGATCACAGCTACAATAACATAGACCACTCGAATATAAAAGAATAGACTAAGGAGTGTACTAATAGCGGCGATAAAGGTGATTAAGAATAGGTTTTGGGTTGTTAATTCTTGAATAATTAATCATTTTGGTACGAATCCTGAGAGTGGGGGTAAGCCTCCGAGGGAGAGAAGAACAAGAGGAAAAAGTCCTGCAAGAGCCGGATATTTTGTCCAAGAGAGGGGAAGACTTTGAATTGATGGGGTGGAGGTAGAGTCTAGGGTTGAAAAGATCACTACGGTTGCTATTGTATAAATAACTAGTGCAACTAGCGCTAAGTGGATGTTAGAAGAGACAACTAATATTATTCAGCCAAAGTGGGCAATGGATGAGTAGGCAATGAGCTTTCGTATGTGAACCATATTAATTCCGGCTAAACCTCCCACTACAATAGAACAGAGGCCTAGAATGAGGGTTAGTCACTGGTAGGAGGATGCGATTTCACATATTAAGATAAAGGGGGCTATTTTCTGTCAGGTAGATAAAATTATTGCTGTTGTTATGTTAGTCCCTTGGAGAATCTCAGGGAATCATGCGTGTACGGGGGCTACTCCTAGTTTTAAAGCAAGGCCTGTGATGATGATTAGTATAGCTATATCTTCTTTTTCAGTTAAGATATTTCAGTGTCCTGTGATTTGAGCATTAAGTATACTTCCTCAAAGAATGATAGCAGCCCCGGTCGCTTGGATGAGGAGGTACTTCACGGAGGCTTCAGTGCCGCGAGACTGGTGTGTGGAGACTATTAAAGGGAGAATTGCGAGAGCATTAATTTCTAGACCTATTCATGCTAGAAGTCAGTGTGAGCTGCTGAAGGTGAGGGAGGTCCCTAGCCCAAGAGCTAGTAGTAGGGAGGAGGAGAGAGCGGGTGCCACCAATAAAGGAAGGGGTTTAACCAACATGTTCGGGGTATGGGCCCAAGAGCTTAATTAGCTGACTTTACTAGGGAGTGGTGTAGTGGAAGCACTTAGAGTTTTGAGCTCTAAAGTAGGGGTTCGAGCCCTCTCTCTCTAAGGAATTGAAGGGACTCTAACCCTCGTAAGTCACTCTATCAAAGTGATCCTTAATATTCAGGCACAATTCCTGTCTTTTTAGGCTTGTGGGGGGAGTCCTGCAAATGCAGTGGAGAGTGATAGGTGTCAGATTACTATAGCGAGGGTAAGGGGCAAAAAGTTTTTTCAGACTAAGTGCATTAGTTGATCGTACCGAAACCGGGGGTATGATGCCCGAACTCAAAGAAAGACGGTGGATAAGAAGGTAGTTTTAATTATCAGTGTAACAGTTATTATTTCTGGTAGAAGGGGAAGTGAGGAGCCTAGGAACAGGACGGCGGATAGGGTATTTATGAGTAGGATATTAGCATATTCCGCCAGAAAAAATAGTGCGAAGGGTCCTCCTGCATATTCGACATTGAAGCCAGAGACTAGTTCAGACTCTCCTTCAGTCAGATCAAAGGGGGCCCGATTGGTTTCTGCAAGTGTTGAAACGTATCATATGGCGGCTAGGGGTCAGGCTGGAAAAACGAGTCAGATGGCCTCTTGAGTTACATTAAATGTCTGAAGTGAGAAGCCACCGGAGAAAATAATCACACTTAGTAAAATGAGGCCAAGATTGACTTCGTAGGAGATGGTTTGGGCAACGGCACGGAGAGCCCCTATTAGGGCGTATTTTGAATTGGAGGCTCAGCCTGATCCTAGAATTGAGTAGACAGCCATACTTGAGAGTGCAAGAATAAATAGGATACTTAAATTTAGGTCAGCAGCTGGAAGAGGCAGTGGCATGGGTGCCCATAGGGTTAGTGCAAGAGCAAGCGCTATGACAGGAGTAATTATGAATAGGAGAGGGGAAGACGTTGATGGGCGGATAGGCTCTTTAATAAATAGTTTAATCCCATCGGCGAATGGTTGAAGGAGGCCGTAGGGTCCAACCACGGTTGGTCCTTTACGAAGCTGAATGTAGCCTAGTACTTTTCGTTCAATTAATGTGAGGAAAGCAACTGCTAGGAGAACGGGAACTATAAAAGTGATGGGGGCAATTAATAGTTTGATGATTAAAGCAAGCATAGTTAAAGAGAGGATTTGAACCTCTGTAAAAAGGGCTTAGGTCTTTTGCACTGTCCGAGCTCTGCCACTTTAACTTTCCGAACTCTTCGGGAGATTTATGAGTGTCCTTATCCGTTTTATTGGGTTTCAGCGGTTGGGGAAGGGGCGTGCATAGTGTATTGGCCCCCCTTTTCAGGTCCTTTCGTACTAGGAAAAGGCTCTTTATAGATAGAAACTGACCTGGATTACTCCGGTCTGAACTCAGATCACGTAGGACTTTAATCGTTGAACAAACGAACCCTTAATAGCGGCTGCACCATTAGGATGTCCTGATCCAACATCGAGGTCGTAAACCCCCTCGTCGATAGGGGCTCTGGGAGGGGATTGCGCTGTTATCCCTGGGGTAACTGGGTTCGTTAATCGGTTAAAACCGGATCATTTTTAAAGTCAAAATTTTTGTTGCTTAGAGGGGTAACTCTTGGTGTTAGGGATATCTCCCCTATCTTCATGGGGGCTGTGTTTTGCCCCGCGGTCACCCCAACCAAAGACATTTAAATAAAGCTCACTAGGTTTTTTCTCATGTTGGAGTTTGTTTAACGTGGTTATTTTAAGTCTAAAGCTCCACAGGGTCTTCTCGTCTTATATGTTTATCCCCGCCTCTGCACGGGGAGGTCAATTTCATTGACTGGGGAAGGGAGACAGTTAAGCCCTCGTTTTGCCATTCATACAGGTCTTCATTTAAAAGACAAGTGATTACGCTACCTTCGCATGGTTAAGATACCACGGCCGTTTAACATTTAGTCACTGGGCAGGCGAGACCTCTTATATTTATAGGTCAAGAGGCGATGTTTTTGGTAAACAGGCGAGGCTTGGGTTTGCCGAGTTCCTTCCTTCCCTTTTAGTCTTTCCTTGATGCATTCTTGTGTGAGGTTAACGATTTTGGTTAAGCGATTTTCTTGTTTTTTTAACTTAAGGCCCTCTGGGATTGGGGTCGGGTAATAATCGGTGGGGGGTCCGGTTCGACTTACACGTATGCTGGGAGAAGAAATAATTTCTTCTTATTACTCATTTTAGCATAATTATTCTTATGTAGGCATAAGATAGCCCGGTAGGTGGTAGGGGGGGGGGGGAGACTTAATATCAGTATAAAAGGGGAGGAAAGCTAGTTGGAGCTTTAACGCTTTCTTTAAAGATGGCTGCTTTTAGGCCCACTTAAATCTTAGTCCTTGGTTGATATGATCCTGTTTCACCTACTAAAGTTGTTTCTTTTATCAGAAGAGCTGTACCTCTTCTGACTAACTCCTTATATTTTCTTTAATCTTACAAGCGTGAGCTCGGGGGGAGAAAATCTAAAGGGCTGAACTTCTATCCATTTCTCAGGCAACCAGCTATCACTATGCTCGATAGGTTTATCACCTCTACTCGAAGCTCTTCCCACTCTTTTGCCACAGAGACGGGTTCGTCCTTATAGACTGTCTTGGAGTAGCTCGCATAGTTTCGGGGTTACAAACTAAAGGGCTCTTTGCTTGTATTTTACTTACTAAATCATGATGCAAAAGGTACGAGGGGTTAACTCTGCTGTTCGGTACTTAAATGGTTTGTTTCATTTCTTTTTCAGTTTTCCCTTGCGGTACTTTATCTATAGCTCTTATGTCCTTTTTTGTCTCTCATACTGGGGGTTTAAAATGGTTTATTTGATGTATTATGAGTTTTTAATCTTGTGATATCGGTTTTAGTTGTTTAGGCTAGCTGTTAGGTATCAGGGAGATCCAATTTGCATGGACATCTTCTCAGTGTAAGGGAGATGCTTTTCTATTATGCTACACCCTGATTTATCCAAGCACACCTTCCGGTACACTTACCATGTTACGACTTATCTCACCTTGTTTTATTTTATGTGTTATGTACAAAGGAATTTGTTTCGGAGAGAGTGACGGGCGGTCTGTACGCGCTTTAGGGCCATTTTCAGTAGGGCACTCTGCTCCTTCCTTACTACTAAATCCTCCTTCAGTGTAATTTTTTCAAATTACCGTTCGTATTCTCTTCATTAGGGAATGTAGCCCATCTCTTCCCACCCCATACGCTACACCTCGACCTGACGTCTCTAGTATTACTATTAGAGCCTACTTTTGAACCTTCAATAGGGTAAGCTTACGACGGTGGTATATAGGCGGGATTGACAAGGGGTGGTGAGGTTTAACGGGGGTTGTCAGTTATAGGACAGGCTCCTCTAGGGGGATCTAAAGCACCGCCAGGTCCTTTGGGTTTTAAGCTAGGGCTCGTAGTCCCCGGGCGGATGGTTCGAGTGAAGTACCATCAATTTTGACGGCCATACATAGTGGGGTATCTAATCCCAGTTTGTGTTATGGCTTTCGTGGGGTCAGGGGTGTTAGGGCCACCTTCGTGGATGTGCTTCGTGGTCTCGAATAGATTTGACTGCTTTGAGACTATTCGGCCCTATTTAATATAGTACCTTAACCACGCTTTACGCCGCTGTCTTTCAACTTGGGCCTCCCGTTTAACCGCGGTGGCTGGCACGAGGTTTACCGGCCCTTTTAACCTTAACTAAGTCAAGTTTTCACTTATAGCTAAAAGTTTATCACTGCTGATTACCCGTGGGGGTGTGGCAAAACAAGGTGTATTGGGCTGATGATCGTGCCTGATACCTGCTCCTTAGTTCCTAGGCAGGACAATAAGGGCATTCTCACAGGAGTGCGGAGACTTGCATGTGTAAATTAGGTCAGAGTTGATAGTAAAGCTAGGACCAAACCTTTGTGCTTCCGGGGCTTCTTAGGGCCCATCGTAATAGCTTCAACATTACACTTTAATTAAGCTACGGTAGC